AATTCTTATTAATTCCTTTTGAAGACCCCTTACCCCATAGAGATATGGAATAGAAAGCAGTATTTTGATTGCCACTATAATTTTGAAAATGAACATTTAAATGACCTTCAAACGTAAGTAAATAGATGCGAAACATATAAAATGCGGTTAATCCTGCGGTAGCCCAAGCTATTATTGCGAAAATTGGCGAATACAACCAACTATCATTAAGAATTTCATCTTTTGACCAAAAACAAGCAAGAGGCGGAATACCACAAAGAGAAAGTGTACCTAATAAAAAAGAGGTTTTAGTAATCGGTACATGTTTTGTTAAACCACCCATAAAAACCATATTCTGACTTTTATCCGGAGAATAGCCAACAACAGTTTCCATTGAATGAATAATGGACCCAGACCCTAAAAATAATAATGCTTTGGAATAAGCATGAGTAATCAAATGAAATAAAGCACTTCGATAAGACCCCATTCCTAGAGCTAACATCATATAACCCAATTGAGACATTGTCGAATAGGCTAAACCCCTTTTAATGTCTTTTTGAGCAAGAGCTAAAGTAGCTCCTAATAATAATGTGATTATGCCTATCAACGAGATTAAATTCATTATATAGGGTATAACCATGAAAAGAGGGAGAAGGCGAGCTACAAGAAAGATCCCCGCTGCTACCATAGTAGCAGCGTGTATAAGAGCCGAAATAGGAGTGGGTCCCTCCATAGCATCGGGTAACCACACATGAAGGGGAAATTGTGCAGATTTAGCAACTGCACCGGTAAATAATAAAGCAGCACACAAAATAACAAAGGAAAAGTTGACTTCATTATTATAAATCAAGTTATTGAGTATTTCGAATAAATCCTGAAATTCAAAACTACCTGTTATACAATAAAACCCTAAAATTCCTAATAATAAACCAAAATCCCCTACACGATTAGTTACAAATGCTTTTTGACAAGCATTTGCTGCAGGAGGTCGCGTAAACCAAAACCCTATTAATAGATAGGAACACATTCCAACTAATTCCCAAAAAAAATAAATTTGTATCAAATTTGAACTAGTAACTAATCCCAACATGGAAGTACTGAAAAAACTCATATAAGCAAAAAATCTCAAGTATCCTTGATCGTGAGCCATATAATTATCACTATAAATAAGAACCATGATTCCAACAGTAGTGATTAACATTGACATAATAGAAGTAAGTGGATCGATCAAGCAGCCAAATTCTAAAGAAAAATCATTATCGAGTGTCCAAGACCATACATATTGGTGGATAGAACTGCTATTTATTTGCTGAATAGACAGATTAATTGAAAAAATCATGACTATACTTAACAATAAGATACTTGGAAAAGCCCACATACGACGAAGATTTTTCGTTGCTGTCGGAAAAAGAAGAAGTCCCACTCCTATTAACATAGGAATTGGAAGTGGAACAAAAGGTAAAATCCACCCATATTGATATGTCTGTTGCATAAAAAAATTGAAATTCGTAATTAAATTTTTCCGATTTATCGGACCTTACTTCTTTTGAAAGGAGTCAATAAAAAAATGAAAATATGCACTAAGCTTAACCTAACTTAAATATAAAAATGAAAAATTTTTCTTTCTTTTTACTTATTCTTTCTCTTTCTGAATTTCTTCTAAATATTTCAAATATTCAAATCAAGAAGTTACAATTGGTCAAATCATATAAAAGACAAAGATTAATTATGAGTCTCCTTCGAATTTGAAAATGCAAGTCAAATTTTGACAAGTTACTAAAAATATTCTTCTTGTTTTTTATTTTTTAGAAAAATTTTATGCGATTTTACCATATCGTTCATATTCCATTCTTTTAGAATTTTAGAAAAAAAATTATCTAGAAAAGCGCAGATTTTTTTAAACAATAGATGTCTTTCACATCCAGCTATACCAATGAGTAATCTCTTAATTTTTATTTAAATGGCAGTTCCAAAAAAACGTACTTCTGCATCAAAAAAGCGTATTCGTAAAAATTTTTGGAAAAGGAAAGGCTATTGGTCAGCGTTAAAAGCGTTTTCTTTAGGGAAATCTCTTTCTACCGGGATTTCAAAAAGTTTTTTTGTGCGACAAACAAATAAAATAAAAAAATAAGTTATTAAGAAATAAAACAGAACACCTTATAAAAATCTAAATTGACCTGACTTAAAAATTAAATTCTTCCGTTTCAAAAAGACAATTCTCAAATTCCATTTCCTGTTGAATTAATTCATAGGAAATGGAATTCTTCTGTTTTACTTTAAACCGAATTTAAACAAAGTCTTTTTTTTTTAACAAAAAAACACAAGATACTCATTTTCTTTTTAATCTATTTTCTTTCCAGAATAGGAGTCTTATTTCCCCCAGCAACTTATTTGTACTATAAAAGATTTTTTTTGCACAACTTTCTTACTTTTCTTTTGGATTTTCTGTAAATTCTTATATAGAATAGAGCCCATATATCTCTGGCCATCAATTCACGCAAAAACACTTAGTGTAAATTTTATGGATAAATATGTGTGAATTTTGAATAATCTAAAATAGGTTTTTTGTTCATTGATAAAACTTATTTTTTGGTTGTACTTTTTAAAATTAAATAAATCAAAAACATTTAATTTAAAAAATGTTTTTTAGAGGAAAGGTTCTATCCCTTAATTGATAGTAAGACTTTTTGGTTTTACAAGAATTCAAGTAAAGAAGATTCTCAAATACACAATAAAACTAAAACCCTAAACTAAAATAATGAACGTTCAAGGACATATTTGAACAGATTTTATTCATTGATTTGAATCTTTCCTGAAAATATTGCACCCAATTGAATTCTTAAATCTAGACGATTGCTTATTTATAGGCTATTATGAGGTCAAGACAAGCCGCTATGGTGAAATTGGTAGACACGCTGCTCTTAGGAAGCAGTGCTAGAGCATCTCGGTTCGAGTCCGAGTGGCGGCATGTCATTTCCTAAAAAAAGAAAATAGATCCTATAATGAATAATGAATTCAATTGCCGATTTCGATTTTATAATTAAGGAACTCTTTTTATGATATTTTCAACTTTAGAGCATATATTAACTCATATTTCTTTTTCGACTGTTTCAATTCTAATTACAATTCATTTGATAACCTTTTTTGTCGATGAAATCGTAAAACTATATGATTCATCCGAAAAGGGCATGATAACGACTTTTTTGTGTATAACAGGATTATTAATTTCTCGTTGGATTTATTCGAAACATTTTCCACTAAGTAATTTAAATGAATCGTTAATCTTTCTTTCATGGAGTTTTTCCTTTATTTATATAGTTCCGTATTTCAAAAAAAATCAAAATATTCTAAGCACAATAATAGGTCCAAGTGCTATTTTTTCCCAGGGCTTTGCTACCTCAGGCCTTTTAACTGAAATACACGAATCCACTATATTAGTACCTGCTCTTCAATCCGAGTGGTTAATAATGCACGTAAGTATGATGATATTGGGATATGTGGCCCTTTTATGTGGATCATTATTATCAGTATCACTTCTAGTCATTACAGTTCGAAAAAATAGAAAATTTTTTTCTACGAGTAATCATTTATTAAATTTAAATAAGTCATTTTTCCTTGATAAAGTCGAATACATGAATGAAGAAAAAAATATTTTTAAAAAAACTTCTTTTTTTTCTCCAAGGAATTATTATAAGTCGCAATTGATTCAACAATTGGATTATTGGAGTTATCGGGTTATTAGTCTAGGATTTCTCTTTTTAACGATAGGAATTCTTTCTGGAGCAGTATGGGCTAATGAAGCATGGGGGTCCTATTGGAGTTGGGACCCAAAAGAAACTTGGGCTTTTATTACTTGGATCATATTTGCAATTTATTTACATACTCAAACAAATCTAAAATTGAAGGGTACAAATTCAGCAATTGTAGCGTTTATTGGATTTCTTCTAATTTGGATATGCTATTTTGGAGTAAATCTATTAGGAATAGGATTACATAGTTATGGTTCATTTACATTAACATCTAATTAAATTCAAAAAGGAGTTCTTACCACTTACCAATAGGAATAGAAAAGCATATAACGCATATCAAACTTTGTGTGAACTAGGGAGAGACCCGTTACTTTGATTCGCGAGGCTCTCCCTAGTTCACACAAAGTTTTTTTACTTAACACAAGAGAAGAAAAAGCGTTCTTTTTGTCATTGTACAACGAACCTTTTTATAAATGATAAGATTTTTTTCATTTTTTATTTATAAAAAAACTATCTAAAAAAAGAATTAGATAGGATAACTTCAACCTTTTCAACTGATAGTGAAAGAACGAAATCGGGGTACATACCAATACCTAGTACGGGTAAAAAAAAGGAGATCGAAAGAAATAACTCTCGCGGCCCAGAATCAAAAAAATAAAAGTTTGGGCCATTAAATATCTTGTATCCAAAGAACATCTGGCGTAACATAGATAATAAATAAATAGGGGTTAATATAATTCCAATTGCCATTACAAAAGTAATTAGGATTTTTGTCATTAAAAGAAATTTTGGACTAGTAATTAGTCCAAAAAAGACTATTAATTCGGCAACAAAACCACTCATACCTGGTAATGCGAGGGAGGCCATCGAAAAGCTACTGAATATCGTGAACATTTTTGGCATTGGGATAGCTATTCCACCCATTTCGTCAAGATAAAGAAGACGTATTCTATCATAAGTTGTTCCAGCCAAGAAAAAAAGCGCAGCACCAATAAATCCATGAGAGATTATTTGTAAAAGGGCTCCGTTGAGTCCCATATCTGTGATAGAACCAATTCCTATAATTATAAAACCCATATGAGATACAGAGGAATAGGCTATTCTTTTTTTTAAATTTCGTTGACCAAGAGATGTTGAAGCTGCATAGATTATTTGTACTGCGCCCACTATTATTAACCAAGGAGAAAATAGAGAATGAGCATGAGGAAATAATTCCATATTGATTCGAACTAATCCATACGCTCCCATTTTTAATAAGATTCCGGCTAGAAG